CATAAATATGATTCCTAGGAGTATAAAACAGTAAGTGCACATAAACCACCCAATGCAAGCAAGATATTATTATGCGTAGTACCTCTCTGGACAACCACTATGTCTATGTTGACTCCAGTAGAAAAATACGTATCCACTAGCAGAACGGCTTCCTCTTTGAAGAGGAAAGGGGGAAACAAATCAAAAAAAAACGTTTCGCAAAGCGATCTATTAAACAATTGATACAATTCGATTACTCAACTCAATTAGTAATACCCCTAGAGTCCACTTCTTCCCCATACTACGAGTGAAAGGGAAAATGTAAAGACTACCATTAAAGCAGCCCAAGCGAGACTTACTATATCCATCTAAATTATGTCCCCTATCTCTATGAATATGAAGGAATTATTCCATTATTAATCATTAATAATAGTGGAATCAATGGTGTAGAGTCAAAATGGGATTCTGACCTAATGCTATTGATGAACCAATCCAATGAATACACTCGTAACAAGTTCCTATATGAATTCTGGTAGAATCGGAAAACATTAAGTACAAGCAAGATACACATCCTTTGGATATTTCAAGGGATCTTACTTTACTAATGGAACATGTGGGAATAGTAAGACCCATTGTTTGTTTTGTTGCCTTTCCTAAGCAAAAGGATTCAAAATATACCATCAAGATAGATAACTATCTATCGCATATCTCTATCTCCCACCTAAGCCTTACTGTCTTTGTTTCTTTGAAACAATCGGGAGACACCCTATTACATTCATTCTTGGCGGGGTTACAAAAAAAGAAAGAATTTTTTTTTCTTTTTCCACTTTTATTCTACTTTTATTCTATAAGAGCCAACCACCCATCCAATATTGATTGAATGCCTGAGCACTCAGAGACTCTCGTGAGTCTGGATACAAAGTATTTTCAGTCCTTTCCACAACTCCTAATTTGATTCCCCGTCAGCCTACCCAATCTAATTCAAGACTCAATTAGTGGACCCTACCCTAGTAGGGTAAGAGAATTAGGAAGGATTGATAGTCCTTCCTATAATCAATCCCCCTTGGATCCTAGTCCTAGGAGCAAGGATTTATAGTCCTTTCGGAAACTTCCTTTGGATACCCGGATTTCTGGTCCCTGACTTTCGTAGTTCTGAAATTCAGAATTGTCTGAATTTCAGAATTGAATCTTACTATTGATTTGATTTGATTCGATTGATAAATCAAATCAAATCAATAGCCCGGAACCCATCAGTAATCAGTAATAAGCGAGGGTTTCTTTATTCATATTGATACCGGTTTGAGCCACACTTGGATTTTTGAAGAAATAATGGAAAGTCTTTTATAGAAAACCCCCTCTCTTGGATTCTTCAAATCCAGTATCGACAGCCCACCAAGTCTTTGACCTCTGCTTCCGCTGGGCAAGACCTTGGCGAGTTCTATTAGCAGGATAGAGGATTCCGAGTCTTTTGTTGATCAGGCGACACCCGGATTTGAACTGGGGAGAAAGGGATTTGCAGTCCCCCGCCTTACCACTCGGCCATGCCGCCAAAACGATACAAAATAGATATAGATGAAAATATTCTTGGAGGATTATCGAACCATTTCTTTTTTTTTATTTGGATCTTGAATACCGTTTTCTTTATACTTTTCAAAAAAGAACTCCCTACTTTTTTTGATTGGATCCGGTTGTTCTCTTCGATTGATTGTATACTATTTCAAAACACACAACACCTAAAAACTTCCCTTCTCTTCTATATTGAAAGAGAAAAAATGGATTTCAAGTTACAGAATGAAAAATGCAGGGCAAACAAAGTGGAACCGTTAACTATTGATTGTGAATTCATGAACGGTTCTTGTATTTGGATCCCCCATTTTGTTTCCCTAATGGCATAAGAAAATCAAATTGATACACGACTAATCAGTATCAATTCTTTTCTCTTTTCAATAATCAATCCTTTTCAATTTAAATTATAACAACAATTATGTGTATATGTAAACCCCAGAACCAAAATTGTTACACAGATACACCTAGTCAGGTATCTTATTCTGCATATCCCTATAGGGAATCATCGTGCTTGAATTTTCATTGAATATTTTTCATTGAATATATTGAATAGAAAATCCAAATTTGGATATAGCACGACCTATGTTGCCTCACCTCAAGGGGAAATGCGATAAAAGAGGGGATATGCGGATAGCTAGATAGCTATATACGCATGTACTTAATAAAATAAACACAATTTCTCTTACGCACTTCAACCCTATTCTACTAATTCTACTAAAAATATTCTAGTAATTCTACTAAAAAATGGGTAGAAATATCTCTCTTCTCTACGAATCATTTTTCGAACAATGGAATCAATGAAATAAGTTCAGTGCTAAAATAAAAGAAAAGGAAACTCTATACTGTTCCTGATTATTCAGTCTTTATCTCATTCATAGAGAATGAATCAAACCCTGAATCCATTTATGGTACCCAATTTTATCTAATATCCTAATAATGGGTAGAAATTGGATCA